ATATTATCCATATAGGGGATCTTCCAATTGAGAAGATCCATCGACCTGAGACGAAGAGAAGGTTCTATCTATTTTATTTAGTTATTCATTTAGTTATTCAGTTAAACCAACGATTCGTTATTGGAGCAGATAGCAACAACCACCATTTCATCCGACATACGTATTTTTTATTTTTCCAATGGATTTACATCTTTCATTAATGGAAATTTTTTGATGTAGTGAGGAATCGCTCTCGTTGCTCGCTGTTCAAGAATTCTTGTTTAGGCAGTTCATACCATCCATACATAGTGTTTTGATCTAAGATTTCAATTCTTCCATGTTTCAGCAGTAACATATTGTTCCGTGTCCAAAATATGGAAGAAGGAGGTGTTTCCACGACTCTACCACTCAGTCAATTCTGTTCCACTTAATCCCTATTTCATGGCCACATATCTTTCAGGCTAAGGAATGGGAAACCTTTCTCCTATTACATGAATCCAATTTTCATTTCATCCGGGAAAAGCCATCTTTTTCTCAACAATGCCTTTGTCATTTGATCCAATAGCCTTCCGTTAGATAGGAACAGATTTGATAAATACTGATAACTCTCGGATAGAGTATTAGAACGGAAAAATCCATTAGATAATGAACTCTTGGTTCTAAGCCATCTCTGGCGATGAATCAACAATTCGAAGTGCTTTTCTTGCGTATTCTTGATAAACCAGCGTTTATATATAGATGTAGGAGGATCTGTTTGGGAAGTAAGAAGCCCCTTTGACATCTCTTCATCTGCAAAGAATTCTCGATGTGAAAACACAGAGACAAGGGGCTGGTCTTTGAATAGGAAAAAGAGTGGATCTGCAGGGTCCCAAATGAATTGGCTTATTCGAAAAACGCCTTGTTCTTTGGAAGATCTATCTCGTATCTGGTACTGCATGGTTCCACTCTGCAAGAACTCCGAATCATTCTCTTGAAGCTCATCCTCTTCACCATAAATGATCCGCTTGCCCCGAAATGACCTGGCCCAATAGGGAAATCCCAATGAATTGGGCCTTTCGATACAATCAAATAGAAAGCCCCAAGGGCTCCATATTCTAGGCGCCCAAACTATGTGATTGAATAAATCCTCCTCTATCTGTTGCGGGTCGAGGATTCCTTCTACTTCCCCTTCTTCAAACTCCGATTCATATTTTTCATAGAGAAATCCCTGATCAAGGATAGAACAAGATCCATTTTGCATCATATCTAAGGGACTCCTTGGTTCGGGCCGAAGAAGCAATGTCACTCGATCATTATCAAACTGACTGCAATCTTTTTCTGTCCGTGAGGATCCCACTAGAGCGCCTTCTACTTCTAATAGGCCATGAACTAGATCAGAATCATTCTCAACAAGTCCATAATAGGTGATCCCATTTTTTTCATCGGGTCCGGGTAGAGACCAAAGGTCTTGAGCAATCGATCCGGCAGAACAACTCAAAAGATAAAGAAGTATCGTTAATTTCTTCATGCTCGTTCCAAGTTCGAAGTACCATTTGTACAAATAAGAATCCCCTTCGTTACATGATTTCTTCTTCATATAGATAGATATAGGATCTATCGGGCAATTACTTAGAAATACATTTTGTGCAACAGCCCTTCCTATCTGATAGAAAAGGATCCCATGATCCTGAACCGATCTTACCTGGGATCGCAAATCCCAAGTTTGTCTATGAAGAGCAGATCTAATTATATTAGTGTCTATAATTGATTTCTTCTGTGTAATACTAATCGATAGGGCCTCATTGGTAAGTGCTACAAGATCTCGTACATTGGAACCCATGGTTACGGACCCGAATCTCTTAGTATGGAACATTTTCTTTTCCAAGTGAAATCCCCTACTATATGAAAGAGTGAAAACGTGCTTTCGTTGTTGTGGAATAAGAAGCCTTCGTATCTTAATGCATGTATTTAATTTATTCGGAGCTATTAGAGCGGGATCCACTTTTTGGGGAATATGAGTCGAAGCAATAACAAGAATATTTCGAGTGGAACATCTTTCACAATCCCTGGAGAGATAGTTCACTAATAGACCGAGGGATAAGTAATTCGACTCATTCACATCCAGATCGTGAATGTTTGGAATCCATATTATGCAAGGAGACATTGCTTTTGCTAATTCGAATTGAAGGGTGATATAAAATCGGTCTATTTCTGGCATCATATCCATAGTTAGTGCATTCATCCTAGTTAGAAGCTCCAGCTCCGTATCAAGGTCACGGTCGATATCGTCACTCACATCAATATCGTCACTATCATCAATATCGTCCCTATCATCAATAATAAAACCCTTAGGCTTGTTATCCAGGAACTTGTTCAGAAATACTGTAATGAAAGGAACATAGGAGTTTGTCGCTAGGTATTTGACCAAATAGGACCGTCCAGTTCCTATAGAACCTATCACTAAAATACCCCTCGAGGGGGATAAGGCTAAGCGGAGCGAAAAGGGTTTTCCATGAGATGGGAAATGAAAACTATTCGCCCC